TCCCTCTTAGATCTTCTTTCTCCAATCTTGGGTTAGGGAAGAAGGAGATATTCGCGACTACTGGTGGTTTCATTATGGGGCAGCTCATGATCTTCATATCGATCTATTATCCACCTCCGCATCGATTCTTTCTTAGCTAAACGGGTGGAAGATCCATCCAATTTGGTTATATCATGAACTCGAAAAACGGATCTGAATGTGACTGAAATGCACGATCTTCACAGGTATCACTTTTCACGATACCTAAACCTAAAAGGTGGAATAGCGATTTTCGAACCATTTCCTATAAGAGAATGGTTTTCATTACTTTGAGAAATGGATTCTATATCAAAATCAAACTATAGCTATTGCATTAAAGAAGAAAAGAAACTAATAGAAGTCGAAGACGCGGAATGGTAGTGAATAGAGAAAAAGATTCTTCTGATTTTCTTGTTCCTGAAAATATTCTATCTATCTCCTAGACGCTGTAGAGAATTGAGAATTTTCATGTCTTTCAATTCTCGTACTCGTAATTGGAAAGTTACGGAAGGAGATCCATCATTTTGTAATGAAAACAACATAAAAAACTCTGAACAATTTCGAAATCAGACCAAGCGTCTTAATACATATGCAAAAAAATTCATTATTGGCCTACCATTGATTACAAGATTTAGCTTTTAAGAATCGCTATTGCTTTGATACGAATAATGGCAGTCGTTTCAGTATGTTAAGGATACAGATGTATCCACAATTCATTTAGAGTTACTTAATAGCCTATTTCTTATACTATATCTCTCTCCCGTGAAATTCTCGAGCCAAAAGATGGATACATATGCTGTGTTTCATTTTGCTAAATGATATCAATTATATGGTGTATCAATTCGATAAATTGGATATAGCAATAAATAAATCAGCAAAATTCTTTTATTTTAGATCGAAGAAACATTTCTTCGATCTAAAATAAAAGAATGTACCCTTCTATCCAAATCCAATTTGCATCGATAAAATAAATCCAAATTCTAGATTCCAGCAGTAGATGAATAATTGCAAATTTTTGTGTGTACGAGATTCGAATAACTTAAAAATAACTGACATAATTTTGTATTTTTCCTGATCAGAAAAATATATGAAAAAGAAAGGAGGTAGAAAAATTTTTTGATTTATGGTTAAAGAAGAAAAACAAGAAAACAGGGGTTCTGTTGAATTTCAAGTATTCAGTTTCACCAATAAGATACGGAGACTTGCTTCACATTTGGAATTACACAAAAAAGATTTTTCATCGGAAAGAGGTCTACGAAGACTTTTGGGAAAACGTCAACGTTTGCTGGCTTATTTGGCAAAGAAAAATAGAGTACGTTATAAGAAATTAATAAGTCAGTTGGATATTCGGGAGAAGTAATTTAATCGTTCGAATTTTTTTCTTATTTTATTAGTAGTCTTATAGTAGTCTTAGATTTTGCATTTTGATGAGCCTCGTTTTGAGGAATTCATGGAATAATGAATTAAGGAAGAAAAAAGAATATGAGTCTACCGTTTACAAGAAAAGATCTAATGATAGTCAATATGGGCCCTCAGCACCCATCAATGCATGGTGTTCTTCGACTGATCGTTACTCTCGATGGTGAAGATGTTGTTGATTGTGAACCCATATTAGGCTATTTACACAGAGGGATGGAAAAAATCGCCGAAAACAGAACTATTATACAATATTTGCCTTATGTAACACGGTGGGATTATTTAGCTACTATGTTTACAGAAGCAATAACAGTAAATGCACCAGAATTCTTAGAGAATATTCAAATACCTCAAAGAGCCAGCTATATTCGGGTAATTATGTTAGAATTGAGCCGTATAGCTTCTCACTTATTATGGCTTGGGCCTTTTATGGCGGATCTCGGCGCACAGACTCCTTTTTTCTACATTTTTAGAGAGAGAGAATTGATATATGATCTATTTGAAGCTGCTACAGGTATGCGAATGATGCATAATTATTTTCGCATCGGCGGAGTAGCTGCCGATCTACCTTATGGATGGACGGAGAAATGTTTAGATTTCTGTGATTATTTTTTACGAGGAGTTGTTGAATATCAACAACTTATTACACAGAATCCCATTTTTTTAGAACGAGTTGAAGGGGTAGGTTTTATTAGCGGAGAAGAGGCTGTAAATTGGGGCTTATCAGGACCAATGTTACGAGCTTCTGGAATACAATGGGATCTTCGTAAAATTGATCCTTATGAGTCTTACAATCAATTCGATTGGAAAGTCCAATGGCAAAAAGAAGGAGATTCATTAGCTCGCTATTTAGTACGAATTGGTGAAATGAAGGAATCCGTTAAAATTATTCAACAGGCTATAGAAAAAATTCCTGGAGGATCTTATGAGAATTTAGAAGCCCAACGCTTTAAGAAAGCAAAGAATTCGGAATGGAATGATTTTGAATATAGATTTCTTGGTAAAAAACCTTCTCCAAATTTTGAATTATCAAAGCAAGAGCTTTATGTAAGAGTAGAAGCTCCAAAAGGCGAATTAGGAATTTATCTGGTAGGAGATGACAGTCTTTTCCCCTGGAGATGGAAAATACGTCCACCCGGTTTTATTAATTTACAAATTCTTCCTCAGCTAGTTAAAAAAATGAAATTGGCTGATATCATGACGATATTAGGTAGTATAGATATCATTATGGGGGAAGTTGATCGTTGAAATGATAATAGATAGGGTAGAGGTAGAAACTATCAATTCTTTTTCGAAATCGGAATTATTAAAAGAAGTCTATGGACTGATATGGATTCTACCTATTTTGACCCTCCTACTGGGAATTACAATAGAAGTACTTGTAATTGTGTGGTTAGAAAGAGAAATATCCGCATCGATACAACAACGTATTGGTCCTGAATATGCCGGCCCCCTAGGACTGCTTCAAGCTATAGCAGATGGAACTAAGCTTATTTTTAAAGAGGATATCCTCCCATCCCGAGGAGAGATTCCTTTATTTAGCATTGGACCCTCTATAGCAGTCATATCTGTTTTATTAAGTTTTTTAGTTATCCCTTTTGGATATCATTTTGTTTTAGCTGATCTTAGTATTGGTGTTTTTTTATGGATTGCCATTTCTAGTATTGCTCCTATTGGTCTTCTTATGGCAGGATATAGCTCAAATAATAAATATTCTTTTTCAGGTGGTCTACGAGCAGCTGCTCAATCTATTAGTTATGAAATACCATTAACTTTTTGTGTGCTAGCAATATCTCTACGTGTGATTCGTTAAAAAAGGAGATTTTCCTCTTAAATCCATTGAATACTTATCTTCCTTTTCTTATTCTGTATTCAGGTCGGCAAGTCAAACTAGATAGCTATATGAGTGAAACAAAACAACTTATTAATTTGTAGTAAAAATCAAAAATCTCATTTCCTACGTACAAGAAAAAGTTGAAGTAAACATAAACAGTGTAAACTCTTTACCCCAAGATTGAGATTGTTTGATTAGTCATCATATCTTGAAGCGGGCAAGAATAAAGGATTTACGATATGGAATTCCATTACTAGAATATTTTTAGTTATTACTGGAACTTATAACCATATAAAAAAATCCATAAAAAGTTAGTGAAGGATTAGGAACACTAAAGTACATAAAGGATTAGTAATGAGAGAATCTAAATCATTAGACATTTTTCTTCTTAAAAGGAATCATAATAAGGGCTTGAAATTGGTGGAAATGATCAAGTAGTACTTTCTTCGGATTCCGATCCAGAGTATATTCCCATTCACTTGTTAAGGAAATAGCTATCAAGAACGAATTAACCCTTTATTTCTTTTTTCTTTTTAAGTATCCCCTTCCCCGGGAAAGAAGAATAGAACAAAAGATATGGAATGCAATACAAAAAAAGATCCTTATTTATTCTTTCTTTTATCTCTATTCATAGAGAATGGAATTCTTCGTGAACTAATATCCAATTCTTTTCATTTATTAATTGTTATAACGAGTGTTTTATTACAATATTAAGTTATTACTGAATAAGAAAAAACTGTCATTTTATTATATAAAGGATAAGATCAATTCGGAAGCACTTTTTTATTATTTTAGCAGACAGAATTGCTTTGGTCTAATTTAGGACTTTCCAATCAATTTTATCTTACCTAATTCTATCTACGCCGGGGGATAAGATGGAAAAGAAATAATCCTTTTTTCTGATCATAGAGGAGCCGTATGAAGCTAAGGTTTCATGTACGGTTTTGGAATAGCGGTGGGGACTGTGATGTTATCATCGACTATGATTATCTAACAGTTCAAGTACGGTTGATATAGTTGAAGCACAGTCAAAATATGGTTTTTTTGGATGGAATCTTTGGCGTCAGCCTATAGGTTTTCTAGTTTTTCTAATTTCTTCTTTGGCAGAATGTGAAAGATTACCCTTTGATTTACCAGAAGCAGAGGAAGAATTAGTAGCGGGTTATCAAACCGAATATTCCGGTATTAAATATGGTTTATTTTATCTTGCTTCTTACCTAAATTTATTAGTTTCCTCTTTATTTGTAACTGTTCTCTACTTAGGTGGATGGAATTTTTCTATTCCCTATATATCCTTTTTTGGGTTTTTCCAAATGAATAAAATTGTGGGAATTTTGGAAATGATAATGGGGATCCTTATTACATTAACTAAAGCTTTTTTATTTCTCTTCATTTCTATCACAATAAGATGGACTTTACCCCGGATGAGAATGGATCAGTTATTAAATCTTGGATGGAAATTTCTTTTACCTATTTCTCTGGGCAATCTCTTATTAACAACTTCTTCCCAACTAGTTTCACTATAAATAAGATAATACAATAACAGTAAGAATATCTTCAACGCAAAAGTTCTCTCAAACAAGAGAAAGAAACATACCTTTTTCATAGATATTTAGAATATGTTCCCTATGATAACTGGGTTCATTAGTTATGGTCAACAAACAATACGTGCCGCAAGATACATTGGTCAAGGTTTCGTAATTACCTTATCCCACACAAATCGTTTACCTGTAACGATTCACTACCCTTATGAAAAATCAATTACACCAGAGCGTTTCCGCGGGCGAATACACTTTGAATTTGATAAATGTATTGCTTGTGAAGTATGTGTTCGTGTATGTCCAATAGATCTACCCCTTGTGGATTGGAGATTTGAAAAGGATATTAAAAAGAAACAATTGCTTAATTATAGTATTGATTTCGGAGTTTGTATATTTTGTGGTAACTGTGTTGAATATTGTCCGACAAACTGTTTATCAATGACTGAAGAATATGAACTTTCTACTTATGATCGTCATGAATTGAATTACAATCAAATTGCTTTGAGTCGGTTACCAATCTCTATAATGGGGGATTACACAATTCAAACAATTAGGAATTCGCCTCAAAGTAAAATAGACGAAGAAAAATCTTGGAATTCAAGAACGATTACTGATTACTAGCTACTAGGATTTTTTTGTTAGAAAAATCCAATAGTTTTTTATTAACTATAAAGAAAAATTAATAACTACCACTTATTACAAATTATTCATGATTTAAAATGAGAGTAGATTTTCGTGATTTGATTTCTAACTATACAATTTATATATAAATATCCTAATACCTTTTTCTTTCCTTGAATCTTTTAGTTTTAGTCAGTTCATGAAAAATTTTATACTATTAATTTCTTCTTATCCATAATGGATTTACCCGGACCAATACATGAGATTCTTGTGCTATTTGGGGGATTTGTTCTTCTACTAGGGGGCCTAGGAGTAGTATTACTTACCAACCCAATTTATTCTGCCTTTTCGCTGGGATTAGTTCTTGTTTGTATATCCTTATTCTATTTTTTATTGAATTCCTACTTTGTAGCTGTCGCACAACTTCTTATTTATGTGGGAGCCATAAATGTCTTGATCATATTTGCTGTAATGTTTGTAAATGGCGCAGAATGGTCTAAAGATAAGAATTATTGGACTATTGGGGATGGGTTTACTTCACTCGTTTCTATAACTATTCCTTTTTCACTAATGACTACTATCCCAGATACCTCGTGGTATGGAATTCTTTGGACTACAAGATCAAACCAAATAGTAGAACAGGGTCTCATAAATAATGTTCAACAAATTGGGATTCATTTAGCAACCGATTTTTATCTTCCCTTTGAACTCATTTCCCTAATTCTTCTAGTTTCTTTAATAGGGGCAATTACTATGGCTCGACAATAAGAAATTCTTAGAATTTTCAAATCTAAAAAAAAAACTAAAGAATAAAACAATTTTGATTTAGTAAAATCCATCTACTGTCAACACAACAAATACTTTATTTTCTCTTTTGTTGCGTAATTGTTCTATTCTAATTAATTGAATCGGTTCAATTCTTGTCCTCATATTGAAATGAATCGAGATTGATAAGGAGTTGGTTAATGATGTTTGAGCATGTACTTTTTTTGAGTGTCTATTTATTTTCGATTGGTATCTATGGATTGATTACAAGCCGAAACATGGTTAGAGCTCTAATATGTCTTGAACTTATACTGAATTCAATTAATCTAAATCTCGTAACATTTTCTGCCCTATTTGATAGTCGCCAATTAAAAGGAGACATTTTCGCAATTTTTGTTATAGCCCTTGCGGCGGCTGAAGCCGCTATTGGACTATCAATTCTTTCTTCCATCCATCGTAACAGGAAATCAACTCGTATCAATCAATCGAATTTTTTGAATAATTAGACATAGATTTCTCTAAACAAAGGCGCATATATAATAATATGGAACATTAAGATTAATAAAATTCGAGTCTTCTTTTCTTATTTTTATTTGAGAATACCCTTTTTTGAAGTAGGTTATTTCATAGTATTCTTTTTTACTTATTGAATTTTGCATTTTTGCAATTCATTGATATTGCAATATTCAAATTGCAATAATTTATATTGCAAAGATAGTAGCCAATTTTTTAGCTAATTCGAATTAGTATGTAGAATTCATATAATTATGACTGTTGAAGCCTTAAATTCAAGTCTCTTGGCTCTTTTCATGCTTTCTCACAAACAGATTAAGAAATATATTGCATTATTTATTAAAGTTTGGATAAACCATTGCTTCGTCTGGTGTCTACAATACATATAACTTAATATAGTACTAATTTCATTTTTACCAGATCGAAAATTGTTATGTTGAAAAGGGAAATTTCTAGATCCAATGTCACATTCTGTAAAAATTTATGATACATGTATAGGATGCACTCAATGTGTACGAGCTTGTCCAACAGATGTATTAGAAATGATACCTTGGGATGGATGTAAAGCCAAGCAAATTGCTTCCGCGCCGAGAACCGAAGATTGTGTGGGTTGTAAGAGATGCGAATCCGCCTGCCCAACAGATTTTTTAAGTGTCCGTGTTTATTTAGGGCCTGAAACAACCCGCAGCATGGCTCTATCTTATTGATACGTTACAAAAAACTCCACTTGAATCGTTTGATTCCTCTTTACCGAAGAAGCCTGTGCTCAAAATAATCGAGCATGGGCTTTTCTGGTCAAAACGTATCTTGTCTTTATTACTTTATCATGAGTTATTTTCCTTGGTTAACAATACTTGTTGTTTTGCCGATATTTGCAGGTTTATTAATTTTCTTTTTACCCCATAAAGGAAACAAAATCGTTAGGTGGTATACTATATCTATTTGTTTATTAGAATTCCTTCTAATGACGTATGCATTCTGTTATCATTTCCAATTAGAGGATCCCTTAATGCAATTAAAGGAGGATTATAAATGGATAGATGTTTTTGATTTCCACTGGAGATTGGGAATCGATGGACTTTCAGTAGGATCTATTTTATTGACAGGATTTATCACTACTTTAGCTACTTTAGCGGCTTGGCCAATTACCCGGAATTCGCGATTATTCTATTTCCTGATGCTAGCAATGTATAGCGGTCAAATAGGATTATTTTCTTCACGAGACCTTTTACTTTTTTTTATAATGTGGGAGTTAGAATTAATTCCTGTTTACTTACTTTTATCCATGTGGGGGGGGAAAAGGCGTCTATATTCAGCTACCAAGTTTATTTTGTATACTGCAGGCGGTTCCATTTTTTTCTTAATCGGAGTTCTGGGTATGGGCTTATATGGTTCCAACGAACCAAGATTAGACTTGGAACAATTGATTAATCAATCATACCCTGCAACATTGGAAATACTACTTTATTTTGGCTTCCTTATTGCTTATGCTGTCAAATTGCCAATTATACCTCTACATACGTGGTTACCAGATACCCACGGGGAGGCACATTACAGTACATGTATGCTTTTAGCGGGAATCCTATTAAAGATGGGAGCATACGGATTGATTCGGATCAATATGGAATTGTTACCTCATGCTCATTATCTATTTTCCCCCTGGTTGGTAATAATAGGAGCGGTGCAAATAATCTATGCAGCTTCAACCTCTCTTGGTCAACGAAATTTCAAAAAAAGAATAGCCTACTCCTCCGTATCTCACATGGGTTTCATAATTATAGGAATCGGTTCCATAACCAACATTGGACTAAATGGAGCTATTTTACAAATATTATCCCATGGATTTATCGGTGCTACACTATTTTTCTTGGCAGGAACGACTTGTGATAGAATGCGTCTTGTTTATCTCGAAGAACTGGGAGGGATATCTATACCAATGCCAAAAATGTTTACTATGTTTAGTAGCTTTTCAATGGCTTCTCTTGCCTTACCAGGAATGAGCGGTTTTGTTGCGGAATTAGTAGTATTTTTCGGACTAATTACTAGTCCAAAATTTATGTTAATGCCAAAAATGCTAATTACTTTTGTAATGGCAATTGGAATGATATTAACTCCTATTTATTTATTATCTATGTTACGCCAGATGTTTTATGGATACAAGTTATTTCATGTTCCAAACGCAAATTTTGTGGATTCTGGACCAAGAGAACTCTTTCTTTTAATCTGTATCTTTTTACCAGTAATAGGAATTGGTATTTATCCGGATTTTGTTCTCTCGCTATCCGTTGACAGGGTAGAGGCTCTCTTATCCAATTATTATCCTAAATAGGATTTTCTTTTTTTAACTAGTCCGCTCTATATGGAAAAACCAAAAAATTCTAAAAAAGTGAAAAAGTATAATTAGATCTATTTCCCATTTTTGAGAACCCCTTTGAACGTCTTTTCAAAGGGGTTCCCAAATCAAAAAAAAATGGGAAAAACCTTCATTTTATGAATGTTTTATGTTATGTAATCATTTAGATGGTAGTGTAAATGAACCATAACTATGTAAACCTATTCCTAAAAGATTGATACCAAAATAGCAGATCCAAATTATAAGAAATCCTATCGAAGCTACAAACGCAGAATTCGTACCCTTCCAATTTGCATTTGTTCTACTATGTAAATAAATTGCAAATATGGTCCAGGTAATAAATGCCCAAGTTTCCTTAGGATCCCAATTCCAATAGGATCCCCACGCCTCATTAGCCCATACTGCTCCACAAAGAATGCCTATGGTTAAAAGGGTAAACCCTAGACTAATAACACGATAACTCCAAGAATCCAAACGCTCAGTTAATTGATATTTGTAATAATTTGGAAATGAAGGAAAAGAGGTGTTTTTTAAGGCACTTCTTTTTGCAGAGAAATATTCAATCTCACTACATAAAAATGTTTTAAATAATTTTTTGTTTTTCTTTTTAGAAAAAAAATCCAAATTCTTTCGAAATCTAATGATTAGAAGAGCGGCGGATAATAAGGATCCGCACAAAAGAGTTGCATAGCTTAGTAACATCATACTGACATGCATCATTAACCACTGAGATTGGAGAGCAGGTACCAGTATTGTAGATTGATGCATTTCAGTTAAAAGACCTGACGTGGCAAAGCCTTGCGTTAAAATAGTACTTGGCGTAGTTATTGTGCTTAAATCATTTTTATAGTTCTGTATCTTAGGAATAGTATGAAGAATATACAGAGCCCATGAAAGGAAGATCAATGACTCATATAAATTACTTAATGGAAAATGTCCCGAGGAAACCCAACGAGAAACTAAGAATCCTGTTAGACAGAAAAAAATAGCTATCATTCCTTTTTCTGCCGAATCACGTAATCCCCTAAGTTCACGAACTAATAAGGTTATCAAATGAATCGTAATCACAATTGAAATAGTTGAGAAAGAGATATGAGTTAGTATATGTTCTAAAGTTGCAAATAGCATAAGGAGAAGGTCCCATTACAAAATTGGAAATTTCGAACTGAATCCATTTTCTAATCTATTGTATTCTTTTTCGAGAATGCCGCCACTCGGACTCGAACCGAGATGCTTGAGCACTGCTTCCTAAGAGCAGCGTGTCTACCAATTTCACCATGGCGGCTAACTTGAAATAATAGTTAACTTAAAAGAATAATAGTTATTTTCTCGCGAATCGTCGAGATTGGGAGAATCCATAGAATTTAGGAAAATTAGAATTTAATCATTAAATACAAAGATTTTTTTTTTGAAAAGTTTCTAAAGTCAAAGCCTTTATGCTCTTATTAATACGATTTATCCGTCCTAAACGAATTTATTTGTGAATTTTGGATAAGATAGGTAGAAATTCTAAATCCTATTGCAAGAATACTCTACTTTTGATACTAGAATCCTCATAAAAAAAAAGGAGGATTCTATTATCAAATATCAAAAGTTCTTTGATAGGAAAAAAGAATACTGAGGACAAAATATAACAAAACTTTTGTTCTATAAAACCGAATAACAGAGGGATTAGTTCTAAGAATATTGTACCCCGGAATTCGACACATAAAAGTACATTCATTAATTAATCCAAATTATTCATTAATATTAAATAATTGGAATTTCTTTGAGATCGGTCAATTCAGATTATTCCAAACCCTGATTATTTGTTTGTTACCCAGAAAAACCTTTTGGTTTTGGATTCTCATTACCGCTCAAAAATGATCTTGATTTTGCTAAGGAATAAGATTGTACTATGGAAAAATAAGTTTTTTTCTTCCAAATATTTTTACGAATACGCTTTTTTAACATCGAAGTACGTTTTTTTGGAACTGCCATTCAAAAGAGGAATTTGTTTTTTCTAGTTGTATGTGAAAGACATCTATTGCCGCAAATCAATCCTTCTTTCTGTTTTTTCTTAGTATTTATACTTAGATACTGAAAGATAATGAAATTTGAAATTATTTTTTACTTCATTTTGTCTAATGTGCATAAGACAAGAGTTTTTCGCGTATTTTTCGTATATATTTTAGACTTTGTTTTAATAATATACAATATATACAAAGATCTATTATATACAAAGGTTTTATATTTAAATCAATTTATATATCAAATATACTCCATATATAAATGGGTATAAGCCCTCATTAATATGGGCAGATAAAACGAAGGTAAAATTCAAATAGTTAATTAAGTTGGGAAGATATTCAAGAATAGAATTCCAGTCGAAATAAAAAAAAATAAGTCTCTTAAACAAGATATTCTAAAACTTAGATAATTCTAGTCATTAGGATTTTCATTTTATATGAAGTAAAGAATATTAGAGAATTTCCGATAAATATAAAATGAAAATATAGTTGAAATTTAATCAATCAGTTACGAAATAAGAGAGTTATTTCATTTTAACAGAAAGAAATAAAAAAAAGAATAGGAATAGAAAGTAAACTGATTCAATCTTTTTTTTATTTTAATAAATATCTTTTTTTATCTAATAACTAAATAACGAAATTCTTTGATTAACTTTTTGAATTTAAGCAACTAAACCCATTCTTCATTTTTGAATATTTCAATGAGACAAATTTGGAAAAAATCAAAATTCCTGTATTTTTTCTTATTCTTATTTTGATTTTTTAATTTATTCAGAAAGAAATAAGAATAGGTTTGGTGAATCGGAAACAATTTTATAGAAAAAAAGAACTATAAATTTCAATTAAAAATTGCTATTTCTTTTCTTATGGAACATACATATCAATATGCCTGGGTAATCCCTCTTCTCCCACTTCCAGTTATTATGTCAATGGGGTTGGGCCTTTTTCTTATTCCGACAGCAACAAAAAATCTTCGTCGCATATGGGCTTTTCCTAGTATTTTACTCTTAAGTATAGCTCTGGTATTCTCAGTTCACCTGTCTATTCAACAAATAAAAGGGAGTTCTATCTATCAATATCTATGGTCTTGGACCATCAATAATGATTTTTCCTTAGAATTTGGATACTTGATCGACCCTCTTACTTCTATTATGTTAATACTAATTACTACTGTAGGAATCTTGGTTCTTATTTATAGTGACGATTATATGTCTCACGATGAGGGATATTTGAGATTTTTCGTTTATATAAGTTTTTTTAATACTTCCATGTTGGGATTGGTTACTAGTTCCAATTTGATCCAAATTTATTTTTTTTGGGAACTTGTGGGAATGTGTTCCTATTTATTGATAGGCTTTTGGTTTACACGACCAATTGCAGCGAGTGCTTGTCAAAAAGCTTTTGTAACTAATCGTGTAGGGGATTTTGGTTTGTTATTAGGAATTTTAGGTTTTTTTTGGATAACAGGTAGTTTAGAGTTTCGGGATTTGTTCAAAATAGCTAATAACTGGATTCCTAATAATGGGATTAATTCATTACTTCCTACTTTGTTTGCTTTTTTATTATTTCTTGGTGCAGTTGCAAAATCTGCACAATTCCCTCTTCACGTATGGTTACCCGATGCTATGGAAGGACCCACTCCCATTTCGGCTCTTATACACGCAGCAACTATGGTTGCTGCGGGGGTTTTTCTTGTAGCTCGACTTCTTCCTCTTTTCATATCCCTACCTTTGATAATGAGTTTCATTTCCTTAGTAGGTACAATAACACTTTTCTTAGGAGCGACTTTAGCTCTTGCTCAGAGAGATATTAAAAGAAGCTTAGCCTATTCTACAATGTCTCAATTGGGTTATATGATGTTAGCTCTAGGTATAGGTTCTTATCAAGCAGCTTTATTCCATTTGATCACTCATGCTTATTCGAAAGCTTTATTGTTCTTGGGATCCGGATCCGTTATTCATTCAATGGAACCTCTTGTTGGATATTCACCAGATAAAAGTCAGAATATGGTTCTTATGGGTGGTTTAAAAAAATATGTTCCTATTACAAGAACTACTTTTTTATTGGGTACACTTTCTCTTTGTGGTATTCCACCTCTTGCTTGCTTCTGGTCCAAAGATGAAATCCTTAGTAATAGTTGGTTGTATTCACCTTTTTTTGGAATAATAGCTTCTTTTACTGCAGGATTAACTGCATTTTATATGTTTCGAATATATTTACTTACTTTTGATGGGTATTTGCGTGTTCATTTTAAAAATTACAGTAGTACTAAAGAAGGTTCGTTGTATTCAATATCCTTATGGGGAAAAAGCATACCCAAAGGAGTCAATAGAGATTTTGTTTTATCAACAATGAAGAGTGGAGTTTCTTTTTTTTCACAAAATATACCCCCAATTTCTGGTAATACAAGAAAAAGGATAGGATTCTTTAGTATTTCCTTTGGATCGAAAAATACTTTTGTCTATCCTCGCGAAACAGGAAATACTATGCTATTTCCTCTTATTATATTACTTCTTTTTACTTTGTTCATTGGATCCATAGGAATCCATTTCGATAATGGAGTAGTGGATAATGGAACACTGGAGTTAACCATATTATCAAAGTGGCTAACCCCTTCAATAAGCCTTTTCGAAGAAAGTTCTAATTCTTCTATAAATTCATATGAATTTCTCACTAATGCAATTTCTTCTGTAAGTATAGCTATTTTTGGGCTATTCATAGCATATATATGCTATGGATCCGCTTATTCTTTTTTTCAGAATTTGAATTTTAAAAACTCCCTTGTAAAAGGAAATCCCCAAAAGAACTTTTTGGATCAAGTAAAAAAAAAGGTATACAGCTGGTCATATAATCGCGGTTATATAGATGTTTTCTATACTAGGCTCTTTATCCTGGGTATAAGAAGATTTGCTGAACTAACGTATTTTTTTGATAAATGTGTTATTGATGGAATTATCAATGGAGTAGGTCTTGCGAGTTTTTGTATAGGAGAAGAAATTAAATATGTAGGAGGGGGGCGAATATCATCTTATCTATTCTTTTTTTTATGTTATGTATCCTTGTTCTTATTCTTTTTTCTTCCTTAATTCATTATTCCATGAATTCCTCAAAACGAGGCTCATCAAAATGCAAAATCTAAGACTACTATAAGACTACTAATAAAATAAGAAAAAAATTCGAACGATTAAATTACTTCTCCCGAATATCCAACTGACTTATTAATTTCTTATAACGTACTCTATTTTTCTTTGCCAAATAAGCCAGCAAACGTTGACGTTTTCCCAAAAGTCTTCGTAGACCTCTTTCCGATGAAAAATCTTTTTTGTGTAATTCCAAATGTGAAGCAAGTCTCCGTATCTTATTGGTGAAACTGAATACTTGAAATTCAACAGAACCCCTGTTTTCTTGTTTTTCTTCTTTAACCATAAATCAAAAAATTTTTCTACCTCCTTTCTTTTTCATATATTTTTCTGATCAGGAAAAATACAAAATTATGTCAGTTATTTTTAAGTTATTCGAATCTCGTACACACAAAAATTTGCAATTATTCATCTACTGCTGGAATCTAGAATTTGGATTTATTTTATCGATGCAAATTGGATTTGGATAGAAGGGTACATTCTTTTATTTTAGATCGAAGAAATGTTTCTTCGATCTAAAATAAAAGAATTTTGCTGATTTATTTATTGCTATATCCAATTTATCGAATTGATACACCATATAATTGATATCATTTAGCAAAATGAAACACAGCATATGTATCCATCTTTTGGCTCGAGAATTTCACGGGAGAGAGATATAGTATAAGAAATAGGCTATTAAGTAACTCTAAATGAATTGTGGATACATCTGTATCCTTAACATACTGAAACGACTGCCATTATTCGTATCAAAGCAATAGCGATTCTTAAAAGCTAAATCTTGTAATCA